CCGAGGCTGTTCAAACAGGCATAGGGCAATTAAACGGTATTACCGTAGCAATTGGGGTTATGGATTTTCAGTTTATGGGGGGTAGTATGGGATCCGTAGTCGGTGAGAAAATTACCCGTTTGATTGAATACGCTACTAAAGAATTTCTACCTCTTATTATAGTGTGTGCTTCCGGAGGAGCACGCATGCAAGAAGGAAGTTTGAGCTTGATGCAAATGGCTAAAATATCTTCTGCTTTATATGATTATCAATCAAATAAAAAGTTATTCTATGTACCAATCCTTACATCTCCTACTACTGGTGGGGTGACAGCTAGTTTTGGTATGTTGGGGGATATTATTATTGCCGAACCCAATGCCTACATTGCCTTTGCGGGTAAAAGAGTAATTGAACAAACATTGAATAAAACAGTACCCGAAGGTTCACAAGCGGCTGAGTATTTATTCCAGAAGGGCTTATTCGATCTAATCGTACCACGTAATCCTTTAAAAAGCGTTCTGAGTGAGTTATTTGAACTCCACACTTTCTTTCCTTTGAATCAAAATTAGAACATTAAGTTCAATTATTTTGAGCAAACAAGTAATTAGTATATCGGAATCCAAGTCAAAATTAGACGAATGGGGTTTTCTTTGTTGACATAAGATCTAATTGTATCAAAGAAGCAAAAGTCACAGAAAATAGAAAATCCGCCCCTTTTTCTATATTCCTGATTATTGATTATTGATCAAGGTCTCTATCAACAAGATAAAAGAGGAAATTCTTATTTTCGTGAATTAGGCAAATAAAAAAATATCTTCTTCTCGTCATATATAATTAAAATATAGAAAATATAGAATTTTTTATCTTTCTATTACGATAATCCTATTTTGACTAAGAATCCCTGCTGGATGGGATTCTAACAAACCCTTCAATATTCAATATAAATAGAATCTAAATAAATAGAATCTAATTCATTTTTAAGAGAGTTTTTGCTTAGTAAATGAAATTCGAAGACAAGAGCAAAAAAATGAAGAAAAAAATATCTCATCCATATCCTTTCAAATCTTTCATATAGAAAGATGAAAAACTACATTCTATAACTCACTTAGCTAGATACTTATATCTATATTTATTAATATTAGATTAGATAGATTAGATAATAAGTAATAATAATTCCAATTTAATAATAATTCCAATTTAGAATTTTCAAATTCTAATAAGATATCTTTATATCTTCTTTATATTATAAAATAAAATTTTATAAAATAATAAGATATTTTTATTTATTTAGAATTATCAATATCAAATTATAATAAGATATCTTTATACTTTATATATAATAAGATATCTTTATATTATAAAATATAAAATCTAAATAATAATAACAGGTACAAATAGTAAATCGAGGTACCCATTCTATGACAAATCTTACCTTTCCCTCTGTTTTGGTCCCTTTAGTAGGCCTAGTATTTCCGGCAATCGCAATAGCTTCTTTATTTCTTCATATTCAAAAAAACAAAATTGTTTAGAGGCGAGGGCACAAAATCTCATCTATTTTGTTTTTTCAAAACTAACGCTTGTATCATAACACGGATATCCATTTAGCAAAATTTTGTATATTTGGTATATTGGTATATTTGGTATAAGCGGCTTCCGCCGAAAATCTACCAAAAATGCTATATTCTAGCTATTTTCAAATAGACCCAACTCGGCGGATGGCTGAACTGTAAAGTTGGTCTATCTATATACATGTGGCTATCTTTAGTGAGATCATACGAAGGGTATGTTATTAGTTTAGATCTAACCAATTTAATGAATTACTCCTAAAGGTTCACATCAACCTAGTGCTAGTTGATGCGAGTTACTTCGGAAACAAACGGACTAAAGTCAAATTCATTTGGGGTATTCTCTCAATTCCAAAAAAAGCAACTGGATCAAGTATGAGTTGTCGATCAGAACATATATGGATAGAACCTATAACGGGGGCTCGAAAAACAAGTAATTTCTGCTGGGCTGTTATCCTTTTTTTAGGTTCATTAGGATTCTTGTTGGTTGGAACCTCGAGTTATCTTGGTAGAAATTTGATATCTTTATTTCCGTCTCAGGAAATAGTTTTTTTTCCACAAGGAATTGTGATGTCTTTCTATGGGATCGCGGGTCTTTTTATTAGCTCCTATTTGTGGTGCACAATTTCGTGGAATGTAGGTAGTGGTTATGATCGATTTGATAGAAAAGATGGAATAGTGTGTATCTTTCGTTGGGGATTTCCTGGAAAAAATCGTCGGGTCTTCCTCCGATTTCTTATAAAAGATATTCAGTCCGTCAGAATAGAAGTTAAAGAGGGTATTTTTGCTCGTCGTGTCCTTTATATGGATATCAGAGGCCAGGGAGCCATTCCATTGACTCGTACTGATGAGAATTTTACTCCACGGGAAATGGAACAAAAAGCTGCTGAATTGGCCTATTTCTTGCGTGTACCAATTGAAGTTTTTTAATAAATGAAGCCGAGAAATGAATGCTTTCTCAGCAGGAGAGCAAAAAACGCAAGAATCCTCTTTTTCTATACCATAACTTATAACTTAATTGAGGTTTCTTCAAAACATTCATTCGAGTCAAAGCAGACATATATGGAATAAGTATAAAAAAACTCTTTTGGGGATCTTTTATATGTATCGAAATATACACAACCCAATTCAAAAAGAAACAAATCCAATATCTCATAATCAACCATTTTGAAATAAGGAAATTCCCTCCCTTTTTAATTGTTGTAATTGAGACTTCAGATAGATCATATCTTGTAATTTTTTGAAGCTTCTTTTTATATTTTTTGTGCTCCTTAATGACCAAAAAATTGGATCTCTTATAATAAGAATAAAAAATAACTAGCAAATTTCTGTCGTTTTTTGCCACTCAATTTTCACAATTACATAGAGTCGACGAATTAGATGGGTTCATTAACAATTCACAGACGAAAAAATGGAAAAAAAGAAAGCATTCACTCCTCTTTTATATCTTGCATCTATAGTATTTTTGCCCTGGTGGATTTCTCTCTCATTTCAAAAAAGTATGGAATCTTGGGTTACTTATTGGTGGAATACTAGGCAATCCGAAATTTTTTTGAATGATATTGAAGAAAAGAGTATTCTAGAAAAATTCAGAGAATTGGAGGAACTCCTCTTCTTAGAGGAAATGATCAAGGAATACTCGGAGACACATCTACAAAACCTTCGTATAGGAATTCACAAAGAAACAATCCAATTAATCAAGATACACAACGAGGGTCGTATTCATACAATTTTGCACTTCTCGACAAATATAATCTGTTTCATTATTCTAAGCGTTTATTCTATTTTGGGTAATAAAGAACTTGTTATTCTTAACTCTTGGGTTCAGGAATTCCTATATAACTTAAGTGACACAATAAAAGCTTTTTCTCTTCTTTTATTAACTGATTTATGTATCGGATTTCATTCGCCCCATGGTTGGGAACTGCTGATTGGCTTTGTCTACAAGGATTTTGGATTTGTTCATAATGAGCAAATTATATCTGGCCTTGTTTCCACTTTTCCAGTCATTCTAGATACAATTTTAAAATATTGGATTTTCCGTTATTTAAATCGCGTATCTCCGTCACTTGTAGTGATTTATCATTCAATGAATGACTGAAAAATTATCTACCTAATCCAATTAGAATGTTTCTTACTTTGCAGTTGTACATAAGCAAAGCATTGAAAATCGCTTTAGATTTCTACCCATCCCGGGGATTCATCCTATATTCCTATATATTAATCCAGTCAATTTATTCCAGTAAATAACAGAATCGTGGATAGGAAACTCCATTAGTAACCTACCCCAATTTATTGTAGAAATTTTCGGGATCAATGGTTGGACCATGCAAACTAGAAATACTTTTTCTTGGATAAAGGAACAGATTACTCGATCTATTTCCATATCGCTAATGATATATATAATAACTCGTACATCCATTTCAAATGCATATCCCATTTTTGCACAGCAGGGTTATGAAAATCCACGAGAAGCGACTGGACGTATTGTATGCGCCAATTGCCATTTAGCTAATAAACCAGTGGATATTGAGGTACCGCAAACGGTACTTCCCGATACTGTATTTGAAGCAGTTGTTCGAATTCCTTATGATATGCAAGTGAAACAAGTTCTTGCTAGTGGTAAAAAAGGGGGTTTGAATGTGGGGGCGGTTCTTATTTTACCAGAGGGTTTTGAATTAGCGCCCCCCGATCGTATTTCCCCCGAGATAAAAGAAAAGATGGGCAATCTGTCTTTTCAGAGCTATCGCCCCAACCAAAAAAATATTCTTGTCATAGGCCCTGTTCCTGGTCAGAAATATAGTGAAATCACCTTTCCTATTCTTTCCCCCGACCCCGCTACTAAGAAAGACATTCACTTCTTAAAATATCCTATATACGTAGGCGGAAACAGAGGAAGGGGCCAAATTTATCCTGACGGGAGCAAGAGTAACAATACAGTTTATAATGCTACAGCATCAGGTATAGTAAGCAAAATCCTACGAAAAGAAAAGGGGGGATACGAAATAACCATAGCGGAGGATGGACGTCAAGTGGTTGATATTATCCCTCCGGGGCCAGAAATTCTTGTTTCAGAAGGTGAATCTATCAAATTGGATCAACCATTGACAAGTAATCCTAATGTGGGCGGATTTGGTCAGGGAGATGCAGAAATAGTACTTCAAGATCCATTACGTGTACAAGGCCTTTTGTTCTTCTTCGCATCTGTTATTTTGGCACAAGTATTTTTGGTTCTTAAAAAGAAACAGTTCGAGAAGGTTCAATTGTCCGAAATGAATTTCTAGACTCGCGGATTAATCGACATCAAGTTTGTAAAAAGAACCAAATTATTTTTAGTAATTATGATTATCTATAACTATGATAAAAAATGAAATTCTAAAAAGCCTTTCATTTATACTCTTTTTCTACGAGATACCGGGAATTCCTTGTACCACATTCCTGCCATAGTATGTAGAT